AATGAAATGCCTGAAAAAGGATTATTTTGATAGAATAAAACATGTAAAATTTTTACTTTCATTAAAATTTTATGATTAATAGAATTAAACTACTGCTAAAAATTTCAAAAATTTTTGTACATCTTATACTAAATCATAAAAAGATAAGCTAAAAAAGCTTTTAGGCTCATACCCTAAATATGAATTATTAATTCTCTTTTTAATAAACAAAAATTTTAAATTTTTATTTTTTAATTTATTAATCTTAAGAACATTAATTTCGATTTCAGCAACTTCCTGAATAGGAATATGAATAGGTTTAGAAATTAACCTATTAGCAATTATTCCATTAATATACAGAAGAATAAGAATTTCTTCCTCAGAAGCATCAATTAAATATTTTATTGTACAAACAATTGCGTCATCAATTATTATTATTAATATCACAATAATAATAATAAATTTTAACATTTATAGAAATATAAATTTATTAAACTTTAATCTAATAATAATAAATTCTGCGTTTTTAATCAAAATTGGAATAGCCCCGTTCCATTTTTGATTTCCAGAAATTATTTATGGTCTAACATGATTTAATTCCATAATTGTTCTAACTTGACAAAAAATTGCTCCAATAATTTTATTTATATTTAATTTATCTAATAATTCATTTATTATTTTTATTATTTTGACCTCTTTAATTATTAGAAGACTGTCAGGATTAAATATAATCAACATAAAAAAAATTCTAGCTTTCTCTTCAATTAATCATATAAGATGAATAATAAGAATAATAATATTTAGAAAAATATTATGAATACTATATTTCTCTATTTATAGATTTTCAACGATTATTTTAATTTTATTCATAAATAAATTTAAAATCTTATTTATTAATCAAATTTCGTTTTTAAATAATAATAAAGAAATAATTTTATTTTTCATTCTAGGATTTGTATCATTTATAGGATTGCCCCCAACAATCGGTTTTATTTCTAAATGATTAACAATTCAAATTCTAGTTTGAGAAAGATGATTATTTCTAGCAATTATTATAATTTCCCTTACAATTTTGATAATCTACATTTACTTTCAATTAATAATTTATTCTATTTTATTTAATTCAAAGAAAAATAATTTTTTAAAGCCTAATAAAATCATATTCAAAAATTTAACAATTATAAATTGTTTAAATATTTTTGGATTAATTTTAATTACATTCATATTCAATTTCTAAAAATTCGAGTAAAATTTCTCGAATCTAGATATTCTAGGGTTCCAACCTTTAGAAATTTGCCAATCTTAACTGAAAAGTTTTGATTAGCAAAAATTTAATTGTTGGAAATTCGAGTAAAATTTCTCGAATCTAGATATTCTAGGGTTCCAACCTTTAGAAATTTGCCAATCTTAGCTGAAAAGTTTTGATTAGCAAAAATTTAATTGTTGGAAATTCGAGTAAAATTTCTCGAATAATTTATACTAAATCATAAAATTATTATATAATAAATATTAAAAAGGATTTAAGTTAAAAAAACTAATAACCTTCAAAGTTATCAATAAGCCACCTGTTTAAGCCTTAGAATAAAAATTATATTCACCTTTAAATTTGCAATTTAAAATCAAGTTTATGAATATAAGACTTAAAGAAAATTACTTAATTAATTTAAAATAAATAATTTATTTAACTTAGTGAAAGAAAAATTTTTCGTTAATAAATTTACAATTTATCGCCTTTAACCTCAGCCATTTCACTTAATAAATGATTATTCTCTACAAATCATAAAGATATTGGAACCTTATATTTTATTTTTGGTGCATGATCAGGATCTTTAGGACTAGCTCTAAGTCTTTTAATTCGAGCTGAATTAGGAACTCCTGGAACTTTAATTGGAAATGATCAAATTTATAATGTTATTGTTACAGCTCATGCTTTTATTATAATTTTCTTTATAGTTATACCTATTATAATTGGTGGATTTGGAAATTGATTAGTTCCTTTAATATTAGGAGCTCCAGATATAGCATTCCCACGTATAAATAATATAAGATTTTGATTTCTTCCTCCTTCTTTAATATTCTTATTAATAAGAAGAATAGTAGAAAGAGGGGCAGGAACTGGGTGAACAGTTTACCCCCCTTTATCTGCAAATATTGCTCACAGAGGACCTTCTGTTGATTTAGCTATTTTTAGTCTTCATATAGCTGGTATTTCTTCAATTTTAGGAGCAGTTAATTTCATCTCAACTATTATAAATATAAAGCCTCCAAGAATAAAGTTTGATCAAATACCTTTATTTGTTTGATCAGTAGGAATTACTGCTCTACTATTACTTTTATCACTTCCTGTTCTTGCAGGAGCTATTACTATACTTTTATCTGATCGAAATTTAAATACATCCTTCTTTGATCCTATAGGAGGTGGAGATCCAATTCTTTACCAGCATCTATTTTGATTTTTTGGTCATCCAGAAGTTTATATTTTAATTCTTCCAGGATTTGGTTTAATTTCTCATATTGTTTCTCAAGAAAGAGGAAAAAAGGAAACCTTTGGGTGTATTGGAATAATTTATGCAATATTAGCTATTGGATTATTAGGATTTGTAGTATGAGCACATCATATATTTACTGTAGGAATAGATGTTGATACACGAGCTTACTTTACATCAGCAACAATAATTATTGCTGTTCCAACAGGAATTAAAATTTTTAGTTGATTAGCAACTCTTCATGGAGCTAAAATTACTTGAACTCCTCAAATACTTTGAGCAACTGGATTCATTTTTCTTTTTACAGTTGGTGGTTTAACAGGAGTAATTTTAGCAAATTCTTCTATTGATATTATTCTTCACGATACATACTATGTTGTTGCCCATTTCCATTATGTTCTTTCAATAGGAGCAGTATTTGCTATTATAAGAGGTTTAATTCATTGATTCCCCTTAGTAACAGGAGTAACTTTAAACCAAACATATTTAAAAATTCAATTTTTTTCTATATTTATTGGAGTAAATTTAACTTTTTTCCCTCAACATTTCTTAGGATTAAGAGGAATACCTCGACGATATTCTGATTACCCTGATCTTTTTATATCATGAAATATTGTTTCTTCTATTGGGTCATTAATTACTACAATTAGAGTAATTTTTTTCATTTATATTATTTGAGAAAGATTTGCTTCTTTAAATAAATCTATTTATTCAATTCAACTTCCTTCATCAATTGAATGATTACAAAAAACTCCTCCTATAGAACATAGATATCCTGAACTTCCAATAATTAAAATCTAATCTAATATGGCAGATTAGTGCAATGAATTTAAGATTCATATATAAAATAATTTATTTTTATTAGAATATATAAATGATAAGATGGCTTGACTTAAATTGTCAAAATAGAGCAACTCCATTAATAGAACAACTTTCATTTTTTCATAATAATACTATAATAATTTTAATTATTATTACAATTATTGTTGCTTATATAATAACTTCTATTGTATTTAATAATAAAGTTAATCGATTTTTATTAGAAAATCAACAAATTGAATTAATTTGAACAATTACTCCAGCTTTAACTCTTTTATTAATTGCCTTACCTTCCTTAAAAATTCTTTATATATTAGAAGAAACACTTAAGCCTAATTTATCAATTAAATCAATTGGACATCAATGATTTTGATCATATGAATATTCAGATTTCAAAAATATTGAATTTGACTCTTATTTACTAAATGAATCAAACTCAATAAATAATTTTAATTTTCGACTTTTAGATGTTGATAATCGTTTAATTTTACCTTATTTTTCCCAAATTCGAATAATTGTTACATCAACAGATGTAATTCATTCATGAACAATTCCATCAATAGGATTAAAAGTTGATGCAACTCCTGGTCGTTTAAATCAAATTGTTTTCTTTTTAAATCGTTCAGGATTATTCTTTGGTCAATGTTCTGAAATTTGTGGAACTAATCATAGATTTATACCTATTGTAATTGAAAGAATTTCTCCAGTTAACTTTATTAAATGATTAAAAAATAAAATTTAATTTTTCATTAGATGACTGAAAGTAAGTGCTGGTCTCTTAAACCATATTATAGTAGTTTAACAGCTACTTCTAATGAAAAATTTAGTTAAATTCATAACATTAGTTTGTCAAACTAAAATTATTATTAAAAATAATTTTTAATTCCACAAATAGCACCTTTAAGTTGATTAAACCTTTTTATTTTTTTTATCACAGTTTTCCTAATTTTTAATTCTTTAAATTATTTTTATTTTAATAAGTCTTCAACTACTCAAAGACAAAAAAAAAATAAATCTTCTAATAAAATTACTTGAAAATGATAAGAAATCTATTTTCCTCATTTGATCCATCATCAAGAATAAATTTATCACTAAATTGATTAAGAGCAATCTTAAGAATTCTTATTCTTCCAACAATTTTTTGATTAATTCCATCACGTCTTTCAATTATATGAAATAAAATTTTATTTATTCTTAATAAAGAATTTAAAATTTTATTAAATTTAAAAAACAATAAAGGATCAACTTTAATTTTTATTTCCTTATTTTCAATAATTCTTATTAATAACTTAACAAGATTATTCCCATATATTTTCTCTTCTACAAGACATATAACATTAAATTTATCCCTAGCATTACCAATATGATTAAGATTTATACTATTTGGTTGAATTAATAATTATATGCATATATTTGCTCATCTAGTTCCTCAAGGAACTCCTCCTGCCTTAATACCATTTATGGTTTGTATTGAAACAACAAGAAATGTAATTCGACCATTAACTTTAGCAATTCGTTTAACAGCTAATATTATGGCAGGGCATCTTCTTTTAACACTTTTAGGAAATTCAGGAAATAAGTTATCTTTTATAATTTTATCAATTTTAATTATAGCACAACTTATATTATTCGTTTTAGAGTCTGCAGTTGCTATAATTCAAGCTTACGTTTTCTCAATTTTAAGAACACTTTATTCTAGAGAAGTAAATTAATGAAAAACAATCATTCTTTTCATTTGGTTGATGTAAGACCCTGACCTCTTTTAGGAGCCTTTAGTTCATTTTCTTTACTTATAGGAATAACTAAATGATTTCATATATATGATAATAGATTATTATTATTAAGAATTTGTACAACCTTAATAATTATATATCAATGATGACGAGATATCACACGAGAAAGATCATTTTTAGGTCTTCATTCTTCATTTGTTTCAAAAGGTTTACGATGAGGAATAATTTTATTTATTACTTCAGAAGTATTCTTTTTTCTATCATTTTTCTGAAGTTTCTTTCATAGAAGATTATCCCCATCTATTGAATTAGGAATAAACTGACCTCCTAGAAATATTGAAACTTTTAATCCAACACAAATTCCATTATTAAATACCTTAATTCTTGTAAGATCAGGAATTACAATTACATGATCACATCATAGTTTAATAGAAAATAACTATAAACAAGCAACAATTAGTTTAGCTTTAACTATTATTTTAGGAATTTATTTTTCTATACTTCAGGCTTATGAATATTTTAATTCAAGATTTACAATAGCCGATTCAGTTTATGGATCAACATTTTTTATAGCAACAGGATTTCATGGAATACATGTTTTAATTGGAACAATTTTTTTAACAACTTGCTTATTTCGTCTAATAAATATTCATTTTTCTAAAATTAATCATTTTGGGTTTGAAGCTGCTGCATGATACTGACATTTTGTTGATGTAGTATGATTATTCTTATATTTATCTATCTACTGATGAGGAAGATAAATTAATTTATATAGTATAAATAAATATTTTTAACTTCCAATTAAAAGATCTTTTTAAAAGTATAAATAATCACAACATTAAGATTTTTAATATACATTATTTTATTAATTATAATTATTTTAATCATTATCGTAAATTTATTTTCTAAAAAATCTTTAATAGATCGAGAAAAATCATCCCCCTTTGAATGCGGATTCGACCCTAAATCATTTTCTCGAACACCATTTTCTCTACAATTTTTTTTAATTGCTATAATTTTTTTAATTTTTGATATTGAAATTTCTCTTATTATTCCTATAGTTATTCTTCTAAAAATTTCAAGACTTATTAACTTTAGAATTTTAATTATATTTTTTTTATTTATTCTTATTTTAGGGCTTGTTCATGAATGAAATCAAGGAGCTCTATCATGAGCTAAATAATTTTAAGGATAATAATTTAAGTAAAAATATTTAATTTGCATTTAAAAAATATTGTAAAATTTATCTTAAATAAGAATCAATAAATTGAACCTAGTTTCGACCTAGACCTAAGATGTTAACATCCTTATTTAATTGAAACCAAAAAGAGGTATATTACTGTTAATAATAAAAATGAGAAAATTCTCCAATTAAAGAAATATATAATTTTAAGAAAAAGCTTCTAACTTTCTTCTTTAGCAGTGTAATTCTGTTAATATTTCTTAGTATACTAAAATTAATTAATTTATATAGTTTAAAAAAAACCTTACATTTTCATTGTAAAATTATAATTATTATATTATAAATATTTTAAAGTTTAATAACTTCCCTGATATCTTCAATATCATGCTCTAAAATATAAGCTATTAAAATTAAAATTTAAATTATCTGAATATAAATAATTCAAATTAAAAAAATAAATATATAAATTTTAATATTTCTAACTAAAAAAGATTGTAAATTTAAAGAATAACTCTTATAATTTCTATAAATATTTTGTCTACCAATATATTCCAATCATCCTTGATCAATAATCTTCTTAAAATTTAAACCTAAATTTAAAAAATAAAAATTAACCCCTAGAGTAGAAATAATAGGTAAATTTCATATACCAGAAACAAATATATAAAAATATAAACTCTTATTCATAAAAATATAAAAATAATTAAAAAAAACAGATGAAAAATTTCCTAATATTATTCCTATAAAAATATAAATTATTACTATAAATTTTATAACCAAAGGAATACAAATAAAATATAAAGAATCGAATATTATTCAATTTATTATTCTACCTCCAAATACCACAAAAAAAATTAAACCTATCATACCCTTTAATATAATCTTTCCTTCTTCAATATTTAAATAAACTATTAAATTATTTTTACTTATTAAAACAAATTTAATCAAACGAAAAGAATATCTTACTGTTAACCCAATTGAAAAATAAAAAACAAAATAAACAAATAAATTTAAATAAGTTATTGATATAAATTCTAAAATTAAATCCTTAGAATAAAATCCTGTTAAAAATGGAAGCCCACATAAAGATAAATTAGAAATATTTAAAAATAAACAAGTTAAAGGTATTTGATTTCTTAAACCTCCTATAAAACGAATATCTTGACATCCCCCTAAATTATGAATAATTATTCCTATACATATAAATAATAATGCCTTAAATAAAGCATGTATTAATAAATGATAATAAGCCAAAATATAGTCCCCTAAAGATAAAATTCTAATTATTAAACCTAACTGTCTTAAGGTAGATAAAGCAACAATTTTTTTTAAATCATATTCAAAATTTGCCCCTAATCCTGCTATAAATATTGTTAACAAAGAAATAAATAATAAAAATATAAGTATATAATAATTTATTGAATAATTAAAACGAATTAATAAATAAACCCCTGCAGTTACTAAAGTAGAAGAATGAACTAGAGAAGAAACTGGAGTTGGAGCTGCTATAGCAGCTGGTAACCAAGAAGAAAATGGAATTTGAGCTCTTTTTGTTATTCCAGCTAAAATTACAAATATTATAATAAAATTTATACAATAATCATTTACCTTAAAATCTAAATAATAAATAAAATTTCAACTACCATAATTTATTATTCAAGCAATTCTTATTAATAAGGCTACATCACCAATACGATTTGATAAAGCTGTTAATATACCTGCATTGAAAGATTTAACATTTTGATAGTAAATTACCAAACAATAAGAGATTAATCCTAATCCATCTCAACCTAATAAAATTCTAATTAAATTAGGTCTAATAATTAAAAATATTATAGAAACAACAAATAAAACTACTAATAAAATAAAACGATTTAAATTTAAATCTCCATATATATATTCATATCTATAAAAAATAACTATTGAAGAAATTAATAAAACAAAACTTATGAATAATAAAGATATCCAGTCTAATAAAATTGATATACAAACAATGGAAGAATTTAAATTAAAAACTTCATATTCAATTATTAAACAAAAATCATTTAAATAAAAATAAACTCTTAAACTAAAAGTAATTAATATAGACAAAAAAATATAACCTCATCATAAAATTATCTAAAATACTATGTATAACTTTGATTCCACAAATCAATGTTTTTATTAAACTATTTAAATTTCAAGAATTAAACCATTAAATCTCTAAAAAAAACTAATAAATTTAAAGGTAATCAATGTAATAATAATATTAAATATTCACGAATATATCCAGAATAAAAATAATAAATTATATTTCTTGATTTACCATGCTGTCTAAAAGAATATAAATATAATCTATAAGAAGCTCTAAAAAAAGAAGTTAATATAATAATAATTATTAAATTTAAATTTCATGAAATTATTCTATTAATAATTATAATTTCTCCTAATAAATTTAAAGAAGGAGGAGCAGCTATATTAGAAGAACACAAAAGAAATCATCAAAAAGTTAAATTTGGTATATAATTAATTAATCCCTTTCTTAAAAATAAACTACGTGTTCCTAATCGTTCATAAGATATATTAGATAAACAAAATAATCCAGAAGAACAAAGACCATGAGCTAGTATTATAATAAAAGCCCCAGTTACTCCTCATAAACTAAATGAAAAAATTCCTGCAAGAACTAATCCTATATGAGAAACAGAAGAATAGGCAATTAAAGCCTTTATATCTCTTTGAACTAAACAAATAAAAGAAACAATTAATCTTCCAATTAAACTTAAAGAAATAAAAATAATTCTTAAATCATTAATAATATAAATAAAAATTTTTATTAAACGAATTAATCCATATCCTCCTAATTTTAACATAATACCCGCCAAAATTATTGAACCAGAAACAGGAGCTTCCACATGAGCTTTAGGAAGTCATAAATGAACAAAATATATTGGAATTTTTACTATAAAAATTATTGTTAAACAAAAAAATAATAAATAAGAATTTAAAAATGTTATTTTAAAAAAATCCAATGAATTAAACTTAAAATATAAATAAAAAATAGAAATTATTATAGGTAAAGAAGTTAATAATATATAAAAAAATATATAAACCCCTGCTTGGATACGTTCAGGTTGGTACCCTCAACCTAAAATTAAAATTAAAGTAGGAATAACACTAATTTCAAAAAAAATATAAAAAACTAATAAATTCATTGATCTAAATACTAGAAATAATCTAATTATTAATATTAACAATATTAAAATAAACAAATTTCTATAAAAATTTATAGTAATAATTTTCTCTCTAGCTAAAATTATTAGTCCTAAAATTCATACTGTTAATAAAATAAAAAAATAAGAAATATAATCACAACCTATAAATATAGTAATATAATAATAATTCTTTCTAAAAGAAAAAGTTAATATAAATATAAAAAATAACAAAAAAAATAATAATGAAATTATTCATTCTATTTTCTTTTTAAATCTTAAAGGAATCAAAAATAATATAAATATTAAAAATTTTATCATAAAACATTAAAAGACTGGAAATAATCATTTCCATAAGAACGAATTAAAGAAACTAAAATTGATAATCCTAAAGTACCTTCACAAACTCTTATAGTTAAAAAAATTATTACAAAATAATATTCATAATTTATGTAAACTATTATAACTAATAAACCAAAGAAAATATAAATAACTAAAAATTCTAGTATTATTAATATTAATAATAAATGTTTAGATTTTAATGTTAAAACAATTAAACTAATTAAACATATAAAAAAAAATATACTTATAATAAGTTTTAATAGTTTAAAATAAAACACTGATTTTGTAAATCAGAAATATGTGCAACTTTTAAAACTTCAAAGAAATTAAAATCATAATATCTTTAATCTCCAAAATTAATATTTTAAATAAAACTATTCTTTGATTTTAAATGACAATAATATTAATAATATTAATTATTTTTTTATCAATTTGTCCACTATTCCTAAGACATCCATTATCTATAGGTTTAAATTTATTAATTCAAACTATTCTTATTGCTATAATTACAGGATTTATATCAATGAATTTTTGAATTTCATATTTACTTTTTCTAGTAATAGTAGGAGGTATACTAATTTTATTTATATACATAACAAGAATTGCTTCTAATGAAAAATTCTATTTTTCTAAGTATCTAATCTTAATTATTCCATTAATAATTGTAATTTCATTAATTGGATTATTAAATCCTGATATAATTGTTAAAAATTTAGATTCATCTGAATATCTAAATTTTTCTATTTATGAATTATCCCCTAATAAATATTTTATTAATAATTCAAAATATATTTTAAGAATACTAATTATTTATCTATTCATTACACTTATTGCAATTGTTAATATCTCAAGAAATAACTTTGGGCCTTTGCGTCAAAAATTCTAATGAAAATAATAAAAAAACACATAATTTTAAAATTAGTTAATTCAACTCTTATTGATTTACCAACCCCAAGTAATATTTCAATTTTATGAAATTTTGGATCATTATTAGGACTTTGTTTAATAATACAAATTTTAACTGGTCTATTCTTAACTATGCATTACTGCCCTAATATTGATAGAGCATTTAATAGAGTTGTTCATATTATACGAGATGTCAATTATGGTTGATTAATCCGAACTATACATGCTAATACAGCATCTCTATTCTTTATTTGTTTATATATACATATTGGACGAGGAATATATTATAGATCTTACTTCTTAAAAGAAACATGAAATGTTGGTGTAATTTTAGTTCTTCTAGTTATAGCAACAGCATTTCTTGGATATGTCCTTCCATGAGGACAAATATCATTCTGAGGAGCAACAGTTATTACTAATCTAATTTCAGCAATTCCTTACTTAGGAAATTATATTGTTCAATGAATTTGAGGAGGATTTGCAATTGATAATGCAACTTTAAACCGATTCTTTGCATTTCATTTCATCTTACCATTTATTATTCTAGCTATAGCCGGAATTCATTTAATTTTTCTTCATCAAACAGGATCAAATAACCCTTTAGGAACTAAAAGTGATATCTACAAAATTATATTTCATCCATATTTTACATTTAAAGACTTAGTAGGATTTATTATTGCTATTATAGGATTAATAATTTTAACTTTAACAGACCCTAATTTATTAGGAGACCCGGAAAATTTTATTCCAGCTAATCCTCTAGTTACACCCCCCCATATTAAACCAGAATGATACTTTTTATTTGCTTATGCAATTTTACGTTCAATTCCTAATAAATTAGGAGGAGTATTAGCATTATTTTTTTCAATTTTAATTTTATTTTCTCTTCCATTTTTAAATAAGAAAATACAAAATAATAAATTTTACCCAATTAATAAATTATTAACATGAATTTATTTTGTAATAGTAGCCTTATTAACTTGAATTGGTGCCTGTCCTGTTGAAGATCCCTATATTATTTTAGGACAAATTTTAACAGTCCTATATTTTATTAAATTTCCTCTTCTATTTATAATATCAAATTTATGAGACAAAATTTTATTTAAATTATAATTTTTAATTAGTTAATGAACTTGAAATAAGTATATATTTTGAAAATATAAAAAAAGATTATTAAATTCTTATTAACTTTACTACTAAATTTTATTAACTAAATAATAAAGGTAAATAAAAAAAGCTTTAATCCAAAAAAATAAAATAAATAAAATAAAGAAACAGATAAAAATCTCTTTCAAGCTAAATATATTAATTTATCATAACGAAATCGAGGTAAAGTTCCACGAACTCAAATAAATAAAAAAGAAATAAACACAACAAAAATAAATATAAAAAATCTAAAAAAATTTGCCCCTATAAAAAACATAACAAACATAAAACTTATAAATAAAATATTAGCATATTCAGCTATAAAAATTAATGCAAAACCCCCTCTTCTATATTCAACATTAAATCCAGATACTAATTCAGATTCTCCTTCAGCAAAATCAAAAGGAGTACGATTTGTTTCAGCTAATCTTGAAACAAATCAAATTAAACATAAAGGAATTCTTAAAAAAATAAATCAAATTGTTTGTTGATATAAAAATAAATCAAATAATCTAAATCTAGAAATTATTACTAAAAATGATATTAAAATTAAAAAAAATCTTACTTCATAAGAAATTGTTTGAGCAACAGCCCGTATACCACCAAGTATAGAATAATTAGAATTAGATGATCATCCAGAAATTATAATTATATAAACTCCTAATCTGGAACAACAAAGAAAAAATAAAATCCCAAAAGAAAAATTTAAAAAGTAAGAAGATAAAGGGAAGCATAATCATATAGATAAAGCCAAAAATAATCTTAAAGCAGGAGAAAAATAATATATTAAATAATTAGATAAAATTGGGTTAGTTTGTTCTTTAGAAAAAAGCTTAATTGCATCACTAAAAGGTTGTAAAATTCCTATAAATCCAACTTTATTAGGACCTTTACGAATCTGAATATATCCAAGAACTTTACGCTCTAATAAAGTTAAAAAAGCTACACCAACTAAAACTCCAACAATTATTAATAAAAGGTTTAAAATAATTAGAATAAAATCATTAATTATAATAAAAATTTATTACCTGTAAAAATTTACATAAAATGATTCTAAATCAATTGCACTAATCTGCCAAAGTAACTTAATTTTATTCATAAATAAAATATTATAATAAATTTTTGGTCCTCTCGTACTAAAAAATTTTAAATTTTTAAAGATAGAAACCAACCTGGCTTACACCGGTTTAAACTCAGATCATGTAAAATTTTAAAAGTCGAACAGACTCAATTTATTAGCTTCTGCACCAATAATAAATTTTAATCCAACATCGAGGTCGCAAACAAATTTTTAAATAAGAACTTTAAAAATATATTACGCTGTTATCCCTAAGGTAATTTATTTTAAATTTAACAATCTATAGAAAATTAATTTACAAATAAATAATTTTTAAAATAAAAAAGTTTAATAAATTTTTTAATCACCCCAACCAAATAATCAATATAAATTTAAATTTTAATAATTCTAAATTTATTAAAAAATATTAACTATAAAACTCTATAGGGTCTTCTCGTCTTTTAAAAAAATTTAAGCCTTTTAACTTAAAAGTTAAATTCAATTTCTAAAATTGAGACAGTAATTTTCTCGTCCAATCCTTCATTCCAGCTTTCAATCAAAAAACTAATTATTATGCTACCTTTGTACAGTCAAAATACTGCAGCTATTTAAATTTTTATATTCATTGAGCAGACTAGACTTTATATTTTTATCAAAAAGACATGTTTTTAATAAACAGGCGAAAAATAAATTTGCCGAATTCCTTAATTTTATCTTAAATTTAAAATTATAAAATAAAATTTATTTTACTAATTTAATCATAAATACAAAAATTTTTTAATTAAATTTTTCATTTTAATAAAAAAATTAAATAAAAGAAAATCAAAATTTTAAATATAATAACTTTTATATTATAATAAGATTTACAATATTAGTAAAACTAAAATATTAAAAATAAAATTTTTTTAATAATTAAATTTAAAGCTTATCCCCTAAATTTTTTAATAATAAAATTTATAAAATTAAAATTTAATTTATAAAATTTTATCTTTTAAATTAAATTTATTTCTTAAAAAACTAGATATATTAATAAACGAAAAACATTTCATTACTAAAAATTTATAATAAAAATTTATAAAACAATTAAATAAATAAATTTTTAGATCTTATTAATTCGAGAAAATTAAATTAATTAATTTTAAATAAATCAACCCTGATACACAAGGTACAAAAAATAAATTTTTCTTTTTAAAATTTAAAATATAAAATTTTCATTTTCATTACTAATTTACTATAAATATATATATATTTTTTTATTTATAAACTAAAATTTAAGTTTATTCTAAAATATTAAAATAAATAAATTTTTTAATAATCTAATTATATTGATAACCAATAAATCCTTTTAATGTAAATAAAAAACTTCTTTAAAGCTTTAATTAGAATCAGACTAGATACACTTTCCAGTACATCTACTATGTTACGACTTGTTCCAATTTAAATGAAAATGACGGGCAATATGTGCACATTTTAGAGCAAATTATCAGATTAAAAATTTTTAAATCTTACAACCAAATCCTCTTTCATAAATATTTTTAAATATTTAATCTATATTTTAAATTATAAAATTGTAATCCATAGTTACTTTTTAAAACTGCACCTTGATCTGAAATAAATTTTTTATTTAAATTAATAGAATATTCATATCCTAATAAAATATTCATTTAAAACGACGATATACAAATATATATAAAAGTAAAGTAAATCGTGGATTATCAATTATACTACAGATTCCTCTGAATTGAATAAAATACCGCCAAATTTTTTAATTTTAAAGATCCTAATCTATTAATATTTTAAATTTTTATATTTACAAAATAAAATAATAGGGTATCTAATCCTAGTCTTTCTATAAAATTTTATAAAATCATTATAAACTATTAAAACTTAATAAAATTAAAATTTCACTTAATAAAATTACTATTAAATTAATAAAATAAATAATTTATTACATTCAAATTATATTTTTTTGCATTATTTGTTTAACCGCAATTGCTGGCACAAATTTTATTAAAACTTTTTTATATTACTAAATTATTAATTAAAAAATATTAACTTAAAATTATTAACTAAATTTTTAAACTATTTAAAATAAAATTTTCTTATAATATAAATATAAACAAAAAATAATTAAGCCAAAATAAAACTTTCAAAAAACTTAAACTTTAAACAAAATAAATATTAAACTTTAAGCTATTATATATCTATATACTTATATAAAAGTAAAATTCTATACTACTAAAAAAATTTAAGAATTTCCCTATAATTAATCAGCCAGTCCCCATCTAGCTGAAGTCGCCTCAGAAATAAAATTTTATTTAAACATAGTAAAATCTTAGAATAAGAAAAATCATAGCCCCAATATAATTCTTCAAAAATGATTAAAATAATTATTAATATAATTAATTTAAAACAAACTAATTGTAAAACTTTAATTAATTATATATTCTAATATTATTTTATAAAAAATTAAATTAATTTAAATTAAAATTTATTTAATTATTAAAAAATATTAAATAATAAATAATTATTCTAATAATTTAAATTTTTCATTAATTTATATTAATATATAGAAAAATATCATATATATGTAATTTTATTTAAAAATTTTATATTTAAATAGACATTTTTAGACTTCAATTGTTTTTTTTTTTATATATATTTACTATATATATATATAATAATTTAATTATTAAATAGAATTAACATAATTATATTATATATATATATATTAATTATTATATAAATTTAATTAATAATTATATTTATATAAAATATTTATTTTATATAATAATAATAATATATATATATATATAATAATTAAATATTTATATAATAATACTTAATAAGATTATACATGGCTATAAGTGTTATTATATTAATATAAATTATTAAATTAATATAAACAATATTGGTTAACTCTATAACTAACTATTTAATATTTATATAGTAATATGTTTTTTATTTCTTTCTTATTAAACGGTTCTTAGCCTTATAATACGTTGTTTATCCATTTAGATCTTGAATATATAGAAAATCTTGCTTCACTTTTATTGTTAAATATACGATATATAAATAATATATTATATATATATATACGTATATATATATATAAAATACTATTATATAAAATATTTTCTATATATTAAGTCGTTATATTTATAATAAAAATTATATCTATATACATATTAAACTTTTAATAAAAAAAAAACGAAATTTTGCTGTACCCCCCCCTCTCCGAATGTTTGATTTTCGGGTTAAAATCAATGATTTTTTGCCATTTTCATTAATTTTAGTAAATAAATTCATTTTTGTTATTTTAAAAAATAAAATAACCAAAATTAAATACTTTATTAATTTTAAATACTTTACACATAACTGCATTTATA